TTCAGGAACAAGCATAAAAAATGGATCACTCTTATATCTTTTATATTTTTCAAAATTAGAACCGAAAAAAGGTGATTTGTTTTTTTATATTATTTTAATTTTCTAATATTTTAATATTAAATAATTTCATATATTAAATAAAATATAAGTATCTCGGATTCAATGAAAATTATTCAAAATATCTTTCTTGACATAGAACTATAGAAATTTAAAATATATATATTATATATATGGAAAAAAATTGCGTCCAATAGGATTTGAACCTATACCAAAGGTTTAGAAGACCTATGTCCTATCCATTAGACAATGGACGCCTTTCATTCCTATTTGTTTTCGTATTTTTTACTTCGGATCTATTGTTCGTAAAAAAAAAACTAGCGGATTGTATGTGAGAAAATTAGAGAAAGCGGGTAGCGGGAATCGAACCCGCATCGTTAGCTTGGAAGGCTAGGGGTTATAGTCGACGTCGATTCATCATTTTTAACGTCTCTAATTCAAAACCGAACATGAAACTTTTATTTCATTCGGCTCCTTTATGGTAGATGGATAATTTCCCCGATTTAAGACGTAAATGAAAAAAAATTGACCCATAACATCTATGTCAGCCTTTACTGTCTGAATACATTTAAAACTACTCGCTTTCTAGATGATCCCTCTAGAAGAGGAGGATTATAACACTCTTTCTAGTTACTTCGTTCTCTATTTCTATTTGAACGAATCCTGAGGAAAAGAATTTTCTTTCCACCGAGCTAAACAATATATCGATGTCTCTAGTAAACCAAAGCCATCGTTTAATAGCTATTTTGCTTCAATCTCCCCGCTATAAACAAAAAACAAATATAAAATTGAAGATTTAGTTACGATTAGAAAAAAGCTTTCTTCATCCATAGATCCTTTTACTCATTCAATTGGAAGTAGTGATCCAATAAAAAAAATTATGTTTCGTAATTTCATAATCCAATTTTTCAATTGCTAATTGATCCTTGTATAAAATATAAAAAGCACGAGAATGTATATTCTTCCTCGAATCTGTCATTGAGAGGTAAAGAATTAAATCCTTTTAAGAAATAAAGTTTTTTTCGGAATATGAAGAAAACCGAAGGACCCCTTAACTATGTAAGGGGTTATATAGAACGAATCACACTTTTACCACTAAACTATACCCGCTACAATGCGATTATTATCCATAAATGGATCTTTTGTCGAATCGGATGTAATCAATACAGGATCAGACAAGAATTATTAAAAATGAAGTGTTGAGGTGTTTTGTTGGGTACTTAATGCGATTAAGAAAAGGGTGCGGGTGCTTAAAAAAAAACTTTTCTTTTGCTGTAGGAGTTTTGATAGATACGGCTCAGCAAAATCACTTAAGTCATAACATCAAAATGCATTGTGCAAGAATCCAGTGTTTTTATTCTAGTCCAGCACATAAAAAATCAGAATAGAAAGAATGCTCCTTCTAATTTAAGATTTCTTATTGTTGTTGCTTCAATAACATTTTAAAATTCAGCTAATTATTTATGATTATGATTCAGTGGAACAAAAAAGGGCCCGGCTAGGTACTGACCCGGCCAGGCCATGGAAAAGCCCTTATCGGACAAAAAGAACGCGGTTTTTTATCAGAAATTTTTCTTTCAAGCCCGTACTTTAGAGTTGGAATTGCCGATAAACGTGATATATTATATATATAATTATATAAATTTATAGAACTTTTATTTTTATTAGAATTAAATTAGAATTAAATAGAGATATTAATTTTAATAAACTCTCTTTTTAAGATTTTTAAGATATAAGTCGATTTTAATAAGGATAAAGAGAGAATTTCAATCTTTACTTTATATGTAATGTAACGTGTAACATAGTTATTATCCGTTTTCAATTGGGAGAGATGGCTGAGTGGACTAAAGCGTCGGATTGCTAATCCGTTGTACGAGTTATTCGTACCGAGGGTTCGAATCCCTCTCTTTCCGTTTACCTGGATCGCTTGATATTTTAGTTATCTTTCGATCAAGGAAAAGTATTATTTGATCCTTATTCTTCACGTCCAGGATTACGTCCTGGATCATTAGATAAGAATCCGAAGATGAAGAGAGAAACAAAGAATATCACTACTGTGTAAACGAAGAGTTTGAGAGTAAGCATTACACAATCTCCAAGATCTTTTTTTTTTTTTTTTTTTAAAGAGAATAGATTCTCCATTTTTATATCACATATCATATTTTGACACCATGAAAGGAAGTACTTTTTTAGTTTTTATAAAGGGTTTTTCTTTAGTAAAATTAAAATTTTATTTTAAAATACCCGCAATACCTAATTGTGGGGTATCCTATATAAGATAAGATCTTTGACGAGAAAAGAAAAAGGTCATAATGAAGAAATGGGGTGATTCAAGATTTATTGCGGCAATTCAAGAATTTCAATGTTTCAACTAAAGGTTCATACTCTAAGACTTATATGATTTTATCAATTGTTATAATTTTTTTCTTGAATACTTGAATAAATAATTAAGTACAGTATTCAAAATTTCATCGAAAACTTACAGCAGCTTGCCAAACAAAGGCTAAAAGAAAAAATAGCAAAGGTATGACCGGCATAAAATCGACAATTGGATTTAAAAAAGAGTAGGCCTCGGGTAATTTGGCCAAGAAAAAACTACTCGAATAAAGGGCAGAGTTAAGACAGATACCGATCAAACTAAAAATATTAAGCATAACAAAGATTTTTTTCTTGGAGATAATTGTATTTTGATTGAGTTATTGATATAAGGCAAAAAATAATGAAGAAAGTAAAGTAGACCAAAAAATCCTTTCAACCCACTCACCCAATCAAAAGCCTTCAATTCTAAAATAAGAAATCATACGTTTATACAATACAATATCTTAATTAAATTATATGTAATGATCAATCAAGTCCAGTTTAATTCTATATTATATCTACACGTAGCAAAATCCTATCAACAATATAATATGTATTTGCATTGGAATTGACGAATAACCAACACTCATATTAGTGTTTATTAGCGCAGAATTCAATTTTAAATGGGGCGTGGCCAAGTGGTAAGGCAACGGGTTTTGGTCCCGCTATTCGGAGGTTCGAATCCTTCCGTCCCAGAGCACCCATTATATCCGGAAAACCCTTGTTTTTTTGAATTTGAATTTAAGAGTGGAGTAGTGGCTAGAATATGATTCTTGTTTATAATTTTTACTTATTCTTCTCTGATTCAGAGAAGAATATTTTTTTCTCAAACTGAATTGCGTTCGAATGAGACAGAGATGTAACTTAATCTAGTTGTTTTGTTATCTAGGTCAGATGGGAACATAGACCCCACACCACACTAGTTTGAATAAAAAAGTTGGACAGACTATCATTGTATGCCTATGCCCATCCCTCTGCTATTCCTAATTGAAGTTAATTTAGGTACCATATCCTATATATTTTCGTTTTAATATTTAATTTAAATACATATACATGTATCCGTCTGAATCTCATTAACAAACGATCAAGTAAATTACATATGTAACAGATCTGTTTTCTTTGCACCGAGTTTTTTGGCATTTTTTGTTTGGGTATAAGAGTTCTATAAATTGTTGTAAAATTTGAGGCGAGGGCTTATTCATACATTCTATTAAATTTTAAAATTTGATTTTTTTGGGGGGTCTAGAAAGGTTACAGAAAACTTATGGAACCTCAAGTCAAATACAATGCATGGTATGTATTGTTAGCATTCTATTTCCGTAACAACGGCCTTTGTTTGTATTTTGTGAAAAAAACTTATGATCACTTAAATTGGAATCGTCAATTATAGAATATCCGGGATTAAATTACTTGCAGTGACAGTTCTTCCATTTATTTGATAACTATGGGATTAAAAAATGAGTGCTGAGACGTTTTCAGAAACTAACTACCCATTCATATCTATTTCTATTATAGATATAGAAGGACAAAAGTAAAGTATAGAGTTATTATTATTTAGCGATCGAACTAATGACTATTCACGATTTCATATAAATACTAGTTCCAAACTAGAGGAATGTTATGGTAAAACTTCGTTTGAAACGATGTGGTAGAAAGCAACGTGCGACTTGAAGGACATGATCAGCTGTGGATGTAATAATCCACCATTTTATTATGAATAAAAGTGCTCTTGACTCGACATCCTTTGTTCTGCTCGACTAGAACCCATCAGTTTTTTCTTGGGTTGTAATGTAAAAAAGGGGGTAATTTACATGATGGAGCTCGAGTAGAAAGTATTGATTCATTTCTCAAGGGTAAGGGTCTAGGGTTAGTGTCAATTAATAAGTTTGAACAACTTCGTAAATATAGCTTCTATATAGAAATTGAAAGGATTCAATTTGAGAAAGTTTCAAATCTAAATCTAAAATAAAAGTCAAATTTGTTGGACTTGGTAAAACTTTTTCAATCAAAAGTGGAACACGCGTGAATCAACCGTTCTGATGATTCTTTGATAGAAAGAACTCACAAAAAAGGTATGTTGCTGCCATTTTGCAAGGATTAAGGATCACCGAAGTAATGTCTAAACCCAATGATTCAAACAAAAGATAAAGGATCCTGGAACAAGGAAACACCATTTTTCATTGTCTCAACAACTAAATCTGAAGAATAAAACAGATTCTAAACGCGACAAGAAGGGGGCTAGAGACCACTCAAAAAATGAAATAGCTTAGGGATTGTGAGCTATTTGAGAGTTATCCCACTTGAGTTATGAGTACAATTTTTTGTTTTACATTTCTAAATGAAAAAAATTTAATCTTTAATCATAGTCTAATTGATTTGATGATTTTATGGATCTATTTGCCATTATACATAGACATAACCTCGAATTTTTTTCTCGAGCCGTACGAGGATAAAACTTCTTATACGTTTCTAGGGGGGGTATTTTCATCTATCCCAATGAGCCGTCTATCGAATCGTTGCAATTGATGTTCGCTCCCGAAGAGAGGGGAGAGATCTCCGGAAAGTTGGTTTTTATGATCCGATAAAGAATCAAACTTATTCAAATGTTCCTGCTATTCTATATTTCCTTGAAAAAGGCGCTCAACCTACAGGAACTGTTCATGATATTTCAAAGAAAGCAGAGGTTTTTACGGAACTTCCCTTTAATCAAACAAAATTCAAATAATGAAATACAAAGAGTATAAGCTTTTCTCTACTTCTCGACTATGCTCCGCCTTTTCGTATTGTTCCCATAGAATCCTCTGTTCTAGTGGTATTGGTATATAACGACAAAAAGAGAAGGTGGATATTCCCAAAATCGAGGGACTAGATGAAGAAATTGGATCTCGAAATATAAAATTATGACATTATCTTATCTGCAATCGACTGGTTTTCATTGGAACTCTACTAACAAATAATAATAACCACGGAATCAAACTTGCTTATTCGCTCAACTTATATTGATTGAATAACTCGGATTTTTTTTACTACTTTTTTATTCCTTGATCTACTATCTACACCTTTTTGCATCTATGTAGTGCCAATCCAACACCAGTCCTTATAGTTAATATTTCATTTTTTCCGTTTTCACCACTGTATTCTTTTCGTAACATTTATATTGACAACAGTGTATCGAACAAATATAATTTGATCGTGTATAAGTATAAATCTTTTCGTGCCATAGGTTCGGTTTTTTATTTTACTTCATTCAATTGATGGGTTCGTTGAATTCGCTGTGATACAATAATTTTTTATTGGAGGGAAAAAAGGGAGGTTGATCCATTTGTATATTTATATCTATTCTAAATTCTAATTATATTTTAATTTAGTATATTTGCATCTGATCTCTTCATTTTGATGTTCAGTTCAGAAGCGATTAAAATTTGAGATTTCTTTTTTTATTCTTAGTTTAAAATGTTTTGATTGTGTCATGGCACTCAAATTTAGTTATATTTTTTTTTTACTGTATTGACATTTACACATCCTAATTGTTTTTAGATTTTTGGGTTGCTAACTCAACGGTAGAGTACTCGGCTTTTAAGTGCGGCTAGTATCGTTTACACATTTGGATGAAGCAAGGGATTCGTCCATACCATTGGTAGAGTTTGTAAGACCACGACTGATCCTGAAAGGGAATGAATGGAAAAAATAGCATGTCGTAGCAATAGATAATTCTGAATGAATTAAAAGTTGGGTCGAGTAAATAAATGGATAGAGCCCTATGGCTCTAATTATAGGGAAACAAAAAAGCAACCGGCTTCTGTTCTTAACTTTGAATGATTACCCGATCTAATTAGATAGACGTTAAAAATGGATTAGTGCCCGATGCGGGAACGGCTTCTCCTATGAGTGGATTATCCTTTTTTTTAATGAATCCTAACTATTGTCGCTATTATCCATTATGCATTTTATGCATTGGAGAGGAATGTGTAGAAGAAGCAGTATATTGATAAAGAAAATTCTTTCCAAAATCAAAAGAGCGCTTGGGTTTAAAAAATAAAAGATTGCTAACCATCTTGTTATCCTATAACGAACATAAACCTATTAGATGAAAAAAAAGAGGATAGAGAGTCCGTTGATGAGCTTACCTGTCTCCGAGGTATATATTATTTTATTATTAGACTACCTTGTTTTGACCGTATCGCACTATGTATCATTTGATAATCCAAGAAGTATCTTATGCCTATCTTTGGTTAAAATCTAATTTCAAATGGGGGAATTTCGACGCTATTTTGAACTCGATAAATTTTTGAAACAGGACTTCCTATATCCGCTTATCTTTCAAGAGTATATTTATGCACTGGCTCATGATCATGTTTTAAATAGATTCATTTTGGTGGATAATTTTGGTTATGATAATAAATCCAGTTCACTAATGGTGAAACGTTTAATTACTCGAATGTCTCAACAGAATCCTTTGCTTATTTCTGCTAATGATTCAAACCAAAACCAATTGTTGGGGCATAACAAAAATTTATATTCGCAAATTATATCAGAGGGATTTGCAGTTATTGGGGAAATTCCCTTTTCCCTAAGATTAGTATCTTCCTTAGAAAGGAAAGAAGAAATAGGCAAATCTCAAAATTTACGATCAATTCATTCACTATTTCCGTTTTTAGAAGACAATTTTGTACATTTAAATTATGTGTCAGATATACTAATACCCTACCCCATCCATCTGGAAATCGTTGTTCAAACTCTTCGCTCCTGGTTGAAAGACGCCTCTTTTTTCCATTTATTACGCTTCCTTCTCTATGAGTATCAGAATTGGAATAGTCTTATTACTCCAACTCCAAAGAAATCAAGTTCCATTGTTTCAAAAAAGAATCAAAGATTATTCTTGTTTCTATATAATTCTTATGTATGTGAATACGAATCCATCTTCATTTTTGTTTGTAACCAATTTTCTCATTTACGATCAACATCTTCTGAAACTCTTTTTGAACGCATTTTTTTCTATGGAAAAATAAAAGTTCTTGAAGAAGTCGGTTCTAATGATTTTCCGCCCGTCCGATGGTTGTTCAAAGATCCTTTCATACATTATGT